CTTCACTAATCGGGGCTAAAACTCCAGAAATGATAAATGCCAAGATAGGAATAACACTTGATATTATTAGAAATGCCCAGAAAATATCATATTCGTGAAGCAGAAACATAGATGCACTCCTATTAATGTGGAATATACTGAATTAGTCGATTCGAATTGGAATTGTCAATTCGTCCAGAACTTCTTAAGCGAAATAAGCATTTTTTATCTTAGCGTTAGCGATATAACATATAAGCATTAGTTATTAGTTAAAAGGCCTGGGATTTCTAGTATATTCTATTTGAAGTATTATTCAAAATAAAAATCTTTTGGGTAGAGGATTCTTGTGGCTATTGACTCGATATGAATATGTAAACATAATCTAATGCATCGAACGATTATATTCTCTCTTCTTGCCCTATCCTAGATTTATATTTTCTTTTTTTTTTTCTAAAATTGATATAATTCTTAATTGATTCAATCGATTGCAAAATATAAAAAATATAAACAAAATGTTTTCATACCAAACAAAATTAGAAACTTTGGTTGGATCTCTACTATCCCGACGTACTCTCTAAGGAACAATAAAAATCAAGGTATTTTATTAGAGTTATAATGCAAAAGGCATTCTATTTTGCATCAATTTGTAGTACTAAACTAAAGTAGTAAAAATCGTGATTTGGAATGAACAAAAATACTTATTTGTCACTGCAACTTAGTAAGACTAACCAATGTTAGTAAGGCGTTAAATTTCGTTACAAGAAAAAGTTTGTTTTGAAGCAAACCTACATAATGAAGTATAGCATAGTGGTATAATCGGCGGAATCGTAAATTCTACATAAGATACTTCTACTTTTAAAATTTTATTAATATTTTATTTAATTTTTATTTAAATTTAATTTATTAATTTAATAGTAATAGAAAAAAAATAACATATTATTGAAATCGAACGATTCAATAAATCAAATCTCCAAACCAACTCATAGAAATAGAAATAGAAGAGGGTACAAATATTGATTTGATATATTTATGACCAATTCATTATCTCTAAAACAATCAATTGGGGTTGTTCTTCTACCAAAAAGCGATTTGTCAGGGTATTCGACAAATACAAAACCAATAATAGGTACTCGATCCATGTGACTTATGATTAGATTTGGTTGAGTCGGGTTGGAGTTTTTAGCCAAGATCATGTTATGATTTAAACTTCAAAATGGATTGGGTATACATATCAATATCAAAGCAAAAGTATATCACTAACTCTTTGATCATGACAGGTATGTAATTCACCGACGACGATTAATGAAGAAGAATGGATTGGATTTTTTATCCGAGATTTAATAAATATTAATTGTATCCATTCAATTAAATACAATTTTTGTTTTTATTTTCCTGCCCCTATGAATCCATATGATCATAGGGTAATGCTTCTAGTTCTATGGACCAACCGACTGACCAGCCACAAACAAGTACTAATGAGATGCAGAAATTAAAACTAAAAAAAGAATGTAAATATAATGTATAGGGCTATACGGACTCGAACCGTAGACCTTCTCGGTAAAACCGATCAAACTTTTTTTTATCGAAATGATTTGAACTGTTTCAAAGACCCAACATGCATTTTGTTGCATTGGGCTCTTTCATCAACTGATGAAAAGATCAGTTAGTCCACCATATTTTTTCTTCACCGAAAACAAGAAGATAATGAGATGGCTCCATTTGCTCTGATTCATTATTTGAATTCTGATCTAAGAGCAATACCAAAGTGTTTCAAAGAGGGGTTACTTTGACGTAGGTCTGCTTCCGGCCTAGATCCACCTAAGTTAAAATTTAATGGAGTCTCTATCGTTCCGCTCTAAGAGTCAAATATGAGACTTCTTACACCTTAAAGTTCATAGGACGAAAAGAGGTTATTTTGAGGCCCTTATACTCGTTATGCCTAGCATTGAATAGACTGGGTATTCACCTTATCAATTCTCAAATCAATGATGGGCTCTATTTGGCATCAGAATTCGCACCCGAATCGGATTGACCAAATATTTGTCAGGCTATTGTTCTCTTGTTCTCTCGAATCCATGGAGTAAGACATCGATTTTTCAATAAGATTTTTTGATTACATGATTGACTCCCTTGAAAAGCATTGGCGCACGTGTAAACGAGGTGCTCTACCAACTGAGCTATAGCCCTTGTCATAGACATCTTAACATATAGATAATTTCTTGTCAAGATGGATATTCCATAATTACATTTACATAATAGAATAGTTCTTTTGTTTGGCCGTTTCCTCTTAATTAAGTTAAGGATTGGTATTGCTTAGAAGTAATATTCCATATATAATCCCCGAAGTGATGAGTCTCTTTTTTTCTTTGTAGTGATAAAAGACCTACTTAACTCAGTGGTTAGAGTATTGCTTTCATACGGCGGGAGTCATTGGTTCAAATCCAATAGTAGGTAGGAACTTATTAGATACCGGAATCGATGGTATCTAATAAGTTTTTCTACTCATCTTCTTTTTTTTATT